GTATTATTGGTGAACCAGCGTTTATACATAGATGTAGGAGGATCCATTTGGGAAGTAATAAGCCCTTTTGACATCTCCTCATCTGCAAAGAATTCTCGACGTGAGAACACAGAGACAAGGGGCTGATCTTTGAATAGAAAAAATAATGGATCCGCAGGGTCCCAAATGAATTGGCTTATTCGACCTTGTTCTTTGGAAGATCCATCTAGTGTCTGGTACTGCATTGTTCCACTCTGCAAAAATTCCGAATCATTCTCTTGAAGCTCATCCTCTTTATGATAAATGATCCGCTTGCCCTGAAATGACCCAGCCCAATAGGGAAATCCTAATTCAGTGGGCCTTTCGATTCCGATACAATCCAATAAATTGCCACAAGGGCGACATCTTCGAGGAGCCCAAATTATGTGATTGAATAAATCCTCCTCTATCTGTTGCGGGTCGACAGCTCCTTCCCCTTCTTCAAACCCAGATTCGTATTTGTTTTCATATCGAAATCTCTGATCAACGATAGAGCAATATCCGTTTTGCATCATATCGAACGGATTCCTTGGTTCGGACCGAAGAAGTAATGTCATTCGATTATTATCAAGCTGACCGCAATCTTTTTCTCTCTGTGGGGGTCCTCCCAGAGCATCTTCTACTTCTAATAGTAATAGGCCATGAACTAGATCAGAATCATTCTCAACAAATCCATAAGAATTGGTTTCATTGGGTCCGGGTGAAGACCAAAGATCTTGAGCGACCGATCCGGCAGAACAACTCAAAAGATAGAGAAGTATCGTTAATTTATTCATGCTCGTTCCAAGTTCAAAGTACCATTTGTACAAATAAGAATCCCCTTCTTGACATGATTTCTTCTTCATATAGATAGATATAGGATCTATGGGGCAATTACTTAGAAGTACATTTTGTGCAACGGCCCTTCCTATCTGATAAAAGAGTATCCCATGATCCTGAACCGATCTTACCTGGGATCGCAAATCCCAAGTTTGCCTATGAAGAGCTGATCGAATTGTATTCGTTTCTATAATGGATTTCTTCTGTGTGATACTAATGGATAGGGCCTCATTGATGAGTGCTACAAGATCTCGTGCATTGGAACCCATGGTTATGGACCCGAATCTGTTAGTATGGAACATTTCCTTTTCCAAGTGAAATCCCCTGGTATATGAAAGAATGAAAAAGTGCTTTCGTTGTTGTGGAAGAAGAAGCCTTCGTATCTTAATGCATGCGTTTAATTTATTTGGAGCTATTAGAGCGGGATCCACCTTTTTTGGAATATGAGTCGAAGCAATAACAAGAATATTTCTAGTGGAGCATCTTTCAAAATCCCCGGAGATATAGTTCTCTAATAGACCGAGGGATAAGTAATTCGACTCATTCCCATTCACATAGAGATTATGAATGTTTGGAATCCATATTATGCAAGGAGACATCGCTTTTGCTAATTCCAATTGAAAGGTGATATCAAATTGGTCTATTTCTATTTTCGGCGTCATAGAAATAGTTGGCACATTCATCATAGTTAGCAGCTCCATATCAAGGTTATCATCCATATCGTCACTATCATCCATATCGATATCGCTACGATCATCCATATCGATATCGCTACGATCATCCATATCGATATCGCTACGATCATCCATATGGATATTGCTACGATCATCCATATGGAGATCATCAATAAGATAACCCTGAGACTTGTCATCCAGGAACTTGTTCGGAAAGACCGTAATAAAAGGAACATAGGAATTTTTCGCTAGGTATTTGACCAAATAAGATCGTCCAGTTCCTATCGAACCTATCACTAAGATGCCCCTAGAAGGGGATAGGTCTAAGCGAAGCGAAAAGGGTTTTCCATGAGATGGGAAATGAAAACGATTAGCCCCACACGAGGTTTGCGAATAAGTGATTGTCTGATAATGAGCAAGGAATATCCGTCTTTCTGCTAAACAGGATCTATTAAACTCATAATTCATTAGATACTTTTGATGAATGTCCACTAAGTATCGTAAGTAAATGGATCCCGGTTGTTCAATCATTTGATAACCAGAGGCATTCTTTGATAAATCAGCACTATGAGTGAGACTCAATAGAATTGGATCAATCCCTTTTTCTGTCGTTAAGGTGGAGAACTGAACCAAGAATTCTCTTTCTTCATCATCAATCGAATCACTGTTCGCGACCCAAGATTCTATTTTATCATCAATCCAATCACCGTTCACGTTTTTTCTTTTTCTTATCAAGGAATAGATCTCTTTACTTGTACGGCTTAGATGTCTCGTATTTATCGAAAAAGCGATTCGATTGATGGGATTTGGTATGATACTTATTAGATCGATGAGATTGCTATTCCAAGATTTCTTATTATAACGTATTGATTTGACCACATAAGCGGGATCACCACCCAATAGTATGTTGCCACCATAAGAAGAACCCCATATTTTTTCCAGAAAATCCCCTAATTGTTCCAGAACAACTAGAAAGATATTCTTTAACCAGAAAGAATTCAGTTCAGATGTCGGATACCTATCTAGAAGTTTTTGCAACTCCATCTTGTATGATGGAATCATCCAAGATTGGATCTTTTCTAACTCTGTCTGTAACTCACTAGAGGCTCGGGAAGCGAAGAGAAGATGTATACGAACGAGATATCCAGCAAAAAGAAGAAGAAAAGGGATTGAATAGAGAAACTCCCGAGCATGTGTTGATCTCAGATGTGCCCATAGCAAGAGAGCGGGTGACTCATTATTTCGATGAATCCTCTCTTCGGACAGAAAAAGTAAACACTTACTCAAAATCTCAGTTACACTTAGCAGAGTCCCTTGTGGAAGAACCCTCTGAGGAATTAGCCATGATATATCTGAGCCATGCATAATAGCATGAACAATAGATACAAAATGTTTACTGCTACTTAGTATCGGCAATGGGTCTGAAAAAGTATCTAAAAGGGTGAAATGGAGATATTTGCACCCTGTCGAAGTAAGGAACCATGGCATATATGTTTGGAACAGATTCCATTTGGAGAGATTGGAAAAAGCACTATCTCGTTGAAAGATTCTATACATCTGTTGTTTCTCAACGTATTTATTTAGACAAAGACTCCCTTTTTCCCTCTTTCTGGATGGTAATTTCTCAGAACATGGAGTGTGAGTCAAACCCATGTTTGAATTCAAACTGAGATACTGATGCAAGTTCTTCCCTTCTGAATCAGATAGATTCATATCTGAAAGAGGATGGCAATAAGTTCTTTCAAAATGGACTATTTTTTTCTCTATTAGAGGTGTTGCAGAAATGTCTGCGATCGAGTAAGAGTAAATAACGCTACGAACGAATGGATCGGATCGAATTGGAGAATGGAAAGATTTGTACAAGCTATACGTCTCGTCACCACTTTGTGGAAAATATTTAGTTATGAATATGTCAGATACCCGTGACTCGATTGGTGAGATAGTCTCTATCTCCAAAAAAATCTGCTTTTTTTTACCAACGCACAAAGAACATTTGTTGTTGCGAATGAACAAGATATTGAGGAATTGTCCATGCGTCAAATCCTCATTATGGATACGGGTCTTTTCCACATAAAAGGGGAATCTTTTGGTACAATCGAACCAGAAATGATGTGGATCATTCAAGAATCCAAGTGGATTTGCTTTATAAAAAGAGGATATCAAGGAACTTCTATGAAATGGTTCCACGGGATTCAGCCAGTTGTCTCGATCATGAGATATCCTTGAGAAATAGGAATCCAAGGGTTTCCTGCGATTCTTTATAGTATGCAATGAATCCATCATCCACCTTGGTATCTTTTTGAACAACAATGATACTATTGTTCCCCCATTGATCAAGAATTTCGGTATTGGGAAAGTATAATGATCGCCGAATAAGAAGGGTTTCCATTTATTCAAATGAACGACCTGAACACCTACTGATTCTAACAACTGATTGCAGAGTGGATCATTCGGATCTTGAAATTCATAGATGCGGATCTCGGATCTATGAATGGGGATATCCCCGATACTCACAAAGAAAAGGGGAAGTGACTTGGACAAAAAGAAACGAAGTGACTTAGACAAATGTTGTTTGTCGATAGCCTCGAACCAATTCATTGAATATTGATTAATACATAATCGATCGAACACTACTTGAAAACGCTTCTTCTGTTCAGAAACAAAATCTTCCCAATGTTCACTCTTGCTCCCATTGGAACATTTGTATCTATACGCATCAGAATACCGATTCATTAAAAAGAATCGATTGGGTACATTTCCTATGTATACATAGGTGCGATATTGGATTTGCATCAGATTTTGGATCAATCTCAATCTATATTGATTGGCTGCCCCCATTATGTTGTTGCTAGCAAATACTGCTGTTTTTCGTTTTTGATCTTCAAAATCGTTCCCGCAGTGGATCCGGACCCATTTGTTTCTGATCCTTCGAGAAAAAGATTCATTCTCTTCATAAAAAAGAGGAGGTAGAACCAAGAAAGATTTCTTCTCCGACTCATCTCTGGAGTGGAATACCTCATTCCAGAATTTTGTTTGATTCAACCCGTAGGAATCAATAGAAAAGGCAAATCCCCTATGATACAACAGATCCGGCTCGGTTATTGATAGAGTGAATAGTTCTGGAAATCCCTCTTCTGATTTCAAATCGTGGTGTAACGTGTATTCCCCTTTGTTCCGGTCATGGAATGGATGAAATAAATGGAAAAATGGATTTTTGCTCAAGAATGAAATCTTATTGGAACTGGCCATATCCGATTCATCCTTCGTAACCATGTCACATCCCGGATCTGATGAAATAGGATGAATTGAGACGGTTTTTTGTAAATACGTCATTATCTTGAATATATCAACCATTTCTTTATTTTCCGATCGACTGGAAAGAACAAAAGAAACATCTTGTTTTTTCTTAAAAAATGTATGATATCTAGTGGACCTCTCAGTAGGATTCGAACCCAGATGGAGTTCTGACCATCTGTCAGAGAAAAAAGAACAAATTGATCTTGTACTTGTGGGATTCCCAAGAGATTCGTCGATTTCTTCCGTAAGCAGATGATTATTGATCTGCTTCTCACGTTCCGTGAATAGCCAGGACATGTAGTAAGATCCAAAAAGGCATTTCGGAAATCGATCTGATTCTATCTCTGTTCGTTCCGTTTGAGTTTGAATAAGGGAAGGATCCAAAAGAATAGATCTTTCTTTTAGTTGCTGAATCTCTGCTTGATCGATCAATGCGTAGGATTCTGAATCCTCATTTCTAATGGAATCGAAATGATCCATGCATTGATCAGAAGATCCTTTCCATTGGCTAGAATCCTTTACTTGAACGAAACTTGTGGAATCATATGGAATATTTGACAATACATTCCGTAACTTGCTAACAAACCGATCCTTGCTCCCCAAGCACACACTGTCTAACCAAATCCAATTATCTTTCGATACATTTCTCACCGATTCGTGCGGATTCTTCCCCCAACTAACGCGGAGATCTTGGCGGAATTGCCACATATGAAATGGAGCACTATTTCGTACAGAAATGTCCCACTTGTTTCTCGAAAAGAGATGGGAAACATGCTCGATATCATTTGATTGAATAGTTGCCTCAGCTCCTTGTTGTTTGAAGAAAGCCTTCCCTTCCATTGGTCTTTTTTCACGAAAAGCAGACATGATATAACAAAGAAAGTCTTTCCCTAAGATTTCGAATAGCTGCCCCGAATCCAAGTGGATTATGTTTCGCGTCTTACTGGGGGAAAGACGATCAAACAATTCCCAATCATGGTCCTTGCAGATCGGATCATCCATATAAAATAAAAAAGGAAACTCCATATATTTAGATTTGCTATCTTTCTCGTTGAATGAGATCTCAATTCCTGCTACGGTTTCATTAGATATCTTACAACTCAAATCCCTCTTTTTTCCGATCCGGTTCCTCCACCACCGCGAACTTCGCATGATACATTTATTATTTATTGGGAGAACCCAAGTAATCTCTTGCGGATCCATGAAGCAACTCTCAGAAATATTTTTCCCTTTTGGAAGATACAGGAGCGAAACAATCAACCTATTGATATTGGAAGACCAAAAAGATTCTTCCAATGTCTCCTTTTTGGGCCCAATGGAATTCATAGGGATAGGAAGAAGCCCCATCAAATAGAGATTTTTTCTTTCGACCATCTGTCGATTGTTAATACGAGACATAAGGACCACTACTACAAGCAGTACTACACCTTGGATCGTGAAATATCGATTGCTTGTGGAACCCTGTGAATCACGCGAAAGTAGGATACTCACAATTCGGGGATCAAAGAGTTTCATAAAGCGTTCTTGGCGGAAAAGAATGTGAGTGAAAGATCCCACTGAATCAAATTTGATCCATGAATCTAAGAAATAGTGAGAATTCTTGATCTCTCTCCATATCTCTCTCAATTCGAAGATCCAGGATGTTAATTGGTGTCGTTTCATTGATTCCTCCTAAAGATTTCATTTCAATTGGAATTTGGTTATTCACGATGTACGATGATCCCTGTGAAGCATCCATGGCTGAATGGTTAAAGCGCCCAACTCATAATTGGCAAATTCGTAGGTTCAATTCCTGCTGGATGCACGCCAATGGGAACGTTCAATAAGTCTATTTGAATTGGCTCTGTATCAATATCTCATCATCCATACATAACGAATGTTATGGTATATTCATAACATAACATATGAACAGTAAGAACTAGAATTCTTATCGATACTGGAACTCATAGGGAATAAAATGGATTTATGGATGGAATCAAATATGCAGTATTTACAGAAAAGAGTATTCGGTTATTGGGGAACAATCAATATACTTCTAATGTCGAATCAGGATCAACTAGGACAGAAATAAAGCATTGGGTCGAACTCTTCTTTGGTGTCAAGGTAATAGCTATGAATAGTCATCGACTACCCCGAAAGGGTAGAAGAATGGGACGTTACAGACGCATGATCATTACGCTTCAACCGGGTTATTCTATTCCACCTCTTATAGAGAAAAGAACTTAAAGCAAAATACTTAATAACACGGCGATACATTTATACAAAACTTCTATCCCAAGCACACGCAATGGAGCCGTAGACAGTCAAGTGAAATCCAATCCACGAACTCATTTGATCCATGGACGGCATCATTGTGGTAAAGGTCGTAATGCCAGAGGAATCATTACCGCAAGGCATAGAGGGGGAGGTCATAAACGTCTATACCGTCAAATCGATTTTCGACGGAATCAAAAAGAAATATCTGGTAGAATCATAACCATAGAATACGACCCTAATCGAAATGCATACATTTGTCTCATACACTATGGGGATGGTGAGAAGAGATACATTTTACATCCCAGAGGGGCTATAATTGGAGATACCGTTGTTTCTGGTACAGAAGTTCCTATATCAATGGGAAATGCCCTACCTTTGAGTGCGGTTTGAACTATGGATTTACGTAATTGGAAGTAGCCAATTAGGTTTACGACGAAACCTAGAAATCGATCACTGATCCAATTGGAGTACCTCGACGGGATAGACCTCAACAGAAAACTGTTGAGTCACGGCAGCGAGTGATTGAGTTCAGTAGTTCCTCATCGAAAATTATTGACTCTAGAGATATGGTAATATGGAGAAGACAAAATGGTTTGAAGCATGCACAGAGCCGGAAGCGCCCCTTGTTTCCAATCAAAGAGAGGAGGACGTTTTATTCACATTTCATTTGATGGTCAGAGGCGAATTGAAAGCTAGACAGTGGTAATTAAGACCCCCGGGGAAAAATAGGGATGTCTCCTACGTTACCGTTACCCGAAATATGTGGCGGTATCGACGTAATCTCATAGAATCATTCGGTCTGAATGCTACATGAAGGACATAAGCCAGATGACGGAACAAGGAGACCTAGGATGTAGAAGATCATAATCCTAACATGAGTGATTCGGCAGATTGGGATTCCTATATATCCACTCATGTGGTACCTCATCATACGATTCATATAAGATCCATCTGTCTAGATATCATCATATACATCTAGAAAGCCGTATGCTTTGTAAGAAGCTTGTACAGTTTGGGAAGGGGTTTTGATTGATAAAAAAGAAGAATCTACTTCAACCGATATGCCCTTAGGAACGGCCATACATAACATAGAAATCACACGTGGAAAGGGTGGACAATTAGCTAGAGCAGCGGGTGCTGTAGCGAAACTGATAGCAAAAGAGGGACAATCGGCCACATTAAGATTACCCTCTGGGGAGGTACGTTTGATATCCAAAAACTGCTTAGCAACAGTCGGACAAGTGGGTAATGTTGGAGTGAACCAAAAGATTTTGGGTAGAGCCGGATCTAAGCGTTGGCTAGGTAAGCGTCCTGTAGTAAGAGGAGTAGTTATGAACCCAGTAGACCATCCCCATGGGGGCGGTGAGGGTAGAGCCCCAATTGGTAGAAAAAAGCCCACAACTCCTTGGGGTTATCCCGCGCTTGGAAGAAGAAGTAGGAAAAGGAAAAAATATAGTGATCGTTTTATTCTTCGTCGCCGTAAATAGGAATATGAAAAATAAATTTTTGGAATTGGAAAGAATGTGATGTGATGGGCGAACGACGGGAATTGAACCCGCGCATGGTGGATTCACAATCCACTGCCTTGATCCACTTGGCTACATCCGCCCCTTATCTAGCTAAAGGATTTTCCCTTTTTCCCATTACTCATTATTTTCTTTATTCTTACCTCCATGCTTCAATCGAGATATTGGACATAGAATACCAAACCAATCTGAAAAATGTAAAAAAGGAGTAATCAGCTGTGACACGTTCGCTAAAAAAAAATCCCTTTGTAGCTAATCATTTATCGGTCAAAATTGAAAAACTCAACATGAAGGAAGAGAAAGAAATAATAGTCACTTGGTCTCGGGCATCTACCATTATACCCACAATGATTGGCCATACAATCGCTATTCATAATGGAAAAGAACATCTACCTATTTATATAACAGATCGTATGGTAGGTCACAAACTGGGAGAATTTGCACCGACTCTGACTTTCGCGAGACATGCAAGAAACGATAATAAATCGCGTCGTTAATGTATTACAAACAACACCCAACAGATTGGGTGTTGTTTGTAATACATTAAGATTAAAGAAAAACGAAGACAGGAGAAACATTAT